CTGCATCTAGCATTGGGTAGACCTCATACAATAACTGTCCTAGTTCTACCGTATCTTTTGTTTCATTTCTTCTGGAACAATCACAAAAACCTTTTTGATTATGGATCTACTACCAGAAATTCAATGCGTAATCTCAGCATTCAATGTGTATTCCTGAATAATCTAATTTTTCAATTATTCAACCATTTCATTTTACCAAGCTCAACGTTAACCAGATTAGTCAACATTTATACGTTTCGATGCAACAATAAGATGTTATTTGTAACAAGTAGTTTTGTTGGTTGGTTAATTGGTCACATTTTATTCATGAAATGGGTTGGATTGGTCTTAGTCTGGATACGGCAAAATCATTCTATTCGATCTAATAAGTACCTTGTGTCAGAATTGAGAAATTATATGGCTCGAATCTTTAGTATTCTCTTATTTATCACTTGTGTCTACTATTTAGGCAGAATGCCGTCGCCTATTGTCACTAAGAAACTGAAAGAAACCTCAGAAACAGAAGAAAAGGGAGAAAGTGAGGAAGAAATCGATGTAGAAACAACTTCCGAAACGAAGGCGACTAAACAGGAACAAGGGGGATCCACCGAAGAAGACCCTTCCCTTTGTTCGGAAGAAAAAGAGGATCTGGACAAAATAGATGAAACGGAAGAGATCCGGGTGAATGGAAAGGAAAAAACAAAAGATGAATTCCACTTTAAAGAGACATCCTATAAGGATAGCCCTGTTGACGAAGATTCTTATCTTGATGGGTATCAAGAGAATTGGGAATTGGGAAGACTTAAAGAAGAAAAAAAAGAAAAGACCCATGCCCATTTCCGGTTTGAAAAACCTCTTATGACTTTTTTTTTCGATTATAAACGATGGAATCGTCCATTTAGATATATAAAAAATGATCTATTTGAAAATGCTGTACGAAATGAAATGTCACAATATTTTTTTTATACATGTCCAAGTGATGGAAAAGAAAAAATATCTTTTACGTATCCGTCACTAAGAATTTATTATAAAATAATTATAAAATAAAAAGATTAATAAAAATATTAATACATAAGATAAATACAAGAATAGATAAGACGAAATTCGTCCACCTCCCATATATTTGATCCCTTCTCCCATAAAGAAACTTGCAACCCCAACCCCATTTATAATTCCATCAATTATACGTCTATCAAAAAACTGAATTAGTTCGGCTAATCCTCTTATACTCATGATTAAGACTCTAGTATAAAAAATGTCTATGTAACCACGATTATATGACCAATTGTATACCACTTTTTTTATTTGGTCCAAGATAATCCTTTTAGGACCCCTTTTTACAAATGAATTGATTAAGTCCAAATTCTTGAAAGATGAATAAACAGACCCATATAAAATGGATGCTACAAATAGTCCAAAAAGAGCTATACTTACTGAAAAAATTGCATTTGTAAAAAATTCATACCAATTCACAGAATAGTTTGAATTTTTATTCAAAAGGTTTCTCGATGGAGTTAACCATTTCGATAATATATCAAAATCTACTACTCCTTGATCAAAATCAATTCCTATTGATCCCATGAACAAAGTAAATAGTGTCAATATAAGAAGAGGAAATAGCATAGTATTGTCCGATTCGTGAGGATACATGTAAGTGTATTTATTTATAAAAGAAGTACTCAAGTATCGCATTCGATTTTTTATATTATCATTAATTTGATATGTATCCTTTGAAAAAAAGAAGACCGTATTATTAATTGTTGATAAAAGTAAATTTCTATTGACTACTTTCGGTACTGCTTTTCCCCATAGAGATATGGAATAGAATGAACTATTTTTAGTACTACTATAATTTTGAAAATGAACACGCAAATGCCCATCAAAGGTTAGTAAATACATTCGAAACATATAAAATGCGGTTAATCCCGCTGTAAAACAAGCTATTATTGCAAAAATTGGTGAATACAACCAACTATCATTAATAATTTCATCCTTGGACCAAAAACAAGCAAGAGGCGGAATACCACAAAGAGAAAGTGTACCTAATAAGAAAGTAGTTCTTGTAATTGGAACATATCTTGTTAAACCGCCCATAAGAACCATATTCTGACTTTTATCGGGTGAATATCCAACAATAGGTTCCATAGAATTAATAATGGATCCGGATCCCAAAAACAATAAAGCTTTAGAATAGGCATGAGTTATTAAATGGAATAAAGCAGCTCGATAAGAACCTATACCTAGAGCTAACATAATATAACCCAATTGAGACATTGTGGAATAGGCTAAACTTCTTTTAATATCTCTTTGAGCGAGAGCCAAAGTGGCTCCTAATAGTACTGTTATTATGCCTATTAAAGAAACGAAATTCATTATGTAAGGTATAACTCTGAAAAGAGGAAGAAGCCGAGCTACAAGAAAAATTCCCGCTGCTACCATGGTAGCAGCGTGTATAAGAGCCGAAATAGGGGTGGGCCCCTCCATAGCATCAGGTAACCATATATGAAGAGGGAATTGTGCAGATTTAGCAATTGCGCCGACGAATAATAAAAAGGCGCAGAGAGTAACAAATGTAGAATTGACCCCATTACTATGGATCAAGTTATTAACTATTTTGAACAAATCCCGAAATTCTAAACTGCCAGTTATCCAATAAAAAGCTAAGATTCCTAATAATAAACCAAAGTCTCCTACACGATTAGTTATAAAGGCTTTTTGGCAAGCACTTGCTGCAACCGGTCGTGTAAACCAAAAACCTATTAATAAATATGAACACATTCCTACGAGTTCCCAAAAAATATAAATTTGTATCAAATTGGAACTAGTAACTAATCCCAACATGGAAGTATTAGAAAAACTCATATAAGCAAAAAATCTAAAATATCCTTGATCATGAGACATATAATTGTCACTATAAATAAGAACCATGATTCCAACAGTAGTAATTAGTATTAACATAATAGAAGTAAGTGGATCGATCAAGTGTCCAAACTCTAAGGAAAAATCATTATTGATAGTCCAAGACCATAAATATTGATAGATAAAACTTCCATTTATTTGCTGAATAGACAGACTGGCCGAAAAGGCCATAGTTATACTTAGCAGTAAAACACTAGTAAAACCCCACATACGACGAATATTTTTTGTTGCTGTAGGAATAAATAGAAGTCCAAATCCTATTGACATAGTAACTGGAAGTGGAAGAAAGGGTATTATCCATGCGTATTGATATGTTTGTTCCATAAAAAAATATTTGTTTTTTTATTGTTATAAATTTAATTGTTTCAAATCCACCAACCAAAAGAACAATAATAAAAGAAATCAACAAAAAAAAAAAATAAAAAAAAAATTATTATCTATTTAATTTAGCCCTAGATATATATGTGATATGGCATAGGTATATATACATGGATACGTATATATAATTCATAATCTTTTGGTATATTTTGTATATATGTATATATTTATTTTTACATATTTACATATATATTATATAATTATATAGAATTATATTTATATTATTATGATATGTTTTACATGTTTTGAACAAAGTATTTATAATCCATGGGATAAGTATGGATAATGACGAAAAAACGATCCAAATATATGTCTTTCACATACAATAATAAAAATTAATATTTTGTTTTTGAATGGCGGTTCCAAAAAAACGTATTTCTCGATCAAAAAAACGTATTCGTAGAAATATTTGGAAGAAGAAGGGATATTTAACGGCAGTAAAAGCTCTTTCTTTAGCTAAATCGGTTTCCACTGGGCATTCAAAAAGTTTTTTTGTGCAACAAACAAGTAATAAAATTTTGGAATAATCTAAATCGACATACCATTAAGAACTTAAAAATTTTTAAGATATAATGATTCACATTAACTAATGTATTGAATGTGAATGTATTTAACTCCTTAATATCAATATTAGTTAGAACTAACTGCACTGCTGTGGCGTGTTATATAGTAAATAAGAATTCTTATGTTTACTGACCTCTTAGTATAGTACTAAGTATTCTAATTTTTCTCTATCAATTAAATTTTAAATTGTGAAAATTTAATTGATAGAGAAAAAGTTTTTTGTTATATGCCTAGCCCAAAACCTAATTAGAAGTATAATTACTAGATAGTATTTATAATAAATTACGAAGAGTATTATTAATGATACTAAGGTATCGAAATTATTAGAAAAATGCCTCGAATAAAATTATGATAAAGATTAATTTTCAATACATTAATTAAAATTAAAAAATCATCTAAAAAAAGGATTATTTTTAGTTCTATAACTCGACCCTTGGCCTGGAACAAAACTATCTAGTTCTGACTGTTTTGGTATAACTCCATTTTTACATTCTAAACTAGATACATGAAAGTTGACTCTTAAAGCTAAACCCTACGGCAATACTTAGTAAACATTCAAATATTAATTTAAATAAGTCTTTTTTCATCGGTTCTAACGTTTACTAACTATATTGAATCCTTGAATCTTGACCATTCAACATGAATTGACTATTATTTATTAATATTTCAAATAAGCCGCCATGGTGAAATTGGTAGACACGCTGTTCTTAGGAAGCAGTGCTAGAGCATCTCGGTTCGAGTCCGAGTGGCGGCATCCCCTAAAAGGGACACAGCGGATCCTATAATATATTTAATTCTCGATTTTAATTCTATAATGGAGAACCCCCGCCCTTTTTATGATATTTGCAACTTTAGAACATATATTAACTCATATCTCTTTTTCGATTATTTCAATTGTGATTACGATTCATTTTATGACCTTATTAGTCCACGAAATCGTAGGATTACGCAATTCATCGGAAAGAGGTATGATAGCTACCTTTTTATCTATAACAGGATTATTAGTTATTCGTTGGATTTATTCGGGTCATTCCCCATTAAGTAATTTATATGAGTCATTAATCTTCCTTTCATGGAGTTTCTCCATTATTCATATGATTCCTAAAATACGAAATAATAAAAATTATTTAAGCGTAATAACCGCGCCAAGTGCTATTTTTACCCAAGGTTTCGCCACGTCGGGTCTTTCAACCGAAATGCATCAATCCGCTATATTAGTACCCGCTCTACAATCTCAGTGGTTAATGATGCACGTAAGTATGATGCTATTAAGCTATGCAGCTCTTTTATGTGGATCATTATTATCAGTCGCTCTTTTAGTCGTTACATTTCGAAAAAACATTGATATGTTTTTTAAAAGCAAGAATTTAGTAATTAAATCATTTATCGTTGGCGAAGTCGAATATTTGAATGATAAAAGAAGTGTTTTTAAAAACACTTCTTTTATTTCATTTCGAAATTATTACAAATATCAATTGACTCAGCGTTTAGATTATTGGAGTTATCGTGTCATTAGTTTAGGCTTTACCTTTTTAACCATAGGCATTCTTTCTGGAGCAGTATGGGCTAATGAGGCTTGGGGATCTTATTGGAATTGGGACCCTAAGGAAACTTGGGCATTTATTACTTGGATCATATTCGCGATTTATTCACATACTAGAACAAATAAAAGTTTACAAGATACACATTCGGCACTTGCGGCTTCTATAGGATTTCTTATAATTTGGATATGTTATTTTGGGATCAATCTATTAGGAATAGGTTTACATAGTTATGGTTCATTCACATTAACATCTAATTGAATAAACGATACATAACATAAGAACATCATTTCATATGTATCTCGAGTTTTTGCGAATCATTTTATTTCGGGAGTCAAATGATTCGCAAAAACTCGAGATACATCTCATTACAACTCTAATTCATTTTATTTTACAGAATTATAAGACTTGCCGTCTCATTAATAAAAACTATATCTATAAAAAATAATTAGATAAGATAGCTTGTACCTTGTCAACTGATAGTAAGAGAACGAAATCGGGATAAATACCAATACCTATTATTGGTAAAAAGAGACAGATCGAAACAAAAAGTTCTCGTGGTCCAGAATCCACAAAATTAGAATTTGGAACATTGAATAACTTGTATCCGTAGAACATCTGACGTAACATAGATAATAAATAAATAGGAGTTAATATCATTCCAATTGCCATTCCAAAAGTAATTAGTACTTTTGGAATTAAAAGATATTTTGAGCTGGTAATTATTCCAAAAAATACTACTAATTCTGCAACAAAACCACTAATCCCTGGCAATGCAAGAGAGGCCATCGAAAAGCTACTGAACATTGTAAATATTTTCGGCATCGGGACAGCTATCCCCCCCATTTCGTCGAGAGAAACAAGAGGTATTCGATCACAACAGGTTCCTGCCAAGAAAAAAAGTGCAGCACCAATAAATCCATGAGAAAGTATTTGTAGAATGGCTCCATTTAGTCCCATGTTGGTTATAGAACCAATTCCTATAATTGTGAAACCCATGTGAGATACAGAGGAATAGGCTATTCTCTTTTTTAAATTGCGTTGACCAAAAGAGGTTAAAGCCGCATAGATTATTTGTATTGTTCCCACTATCACCAACCACGGAGAAAATATGGAATGAGCACGGGGTAATAATTCCATATTGATCCGAATCAATCCATATGCTCCCATTTTTAATAAAATTCCGGCAAGAAGCATACATGTACTGTAATGTGCTTCTCCATGGGTATCTGGTAACCATGTATGTAGGGGTATGATCGGCGATTTGACAGCATAAACAATAAGGAAGCCAAAATAGAATATTATTTCCAATGCCATAGGATATGATTGATTAGCAAGTCTTTCAAAATCTAATGTGGGTTCAGTGGAGCCATATAAACCCATACCTAGAACTCCTATTAATAGAAAAATAGAACCCCCCGCAGTGTACAAAATGAACTTTGTAGCCGAGTATAAGCGCTTCTTTCCTCCCCACATGGATAAAAGTAAGTAAACAGGAATTAATTCTAACTCCCACATGATAAAAAAAAGTAAAAGGTCTCGAGAAGAAAATGATCCTATTTGACCACTGTACATTGCTAACATAAAGAAATGGAATAATCGTGAATTTCGAGTAACTGGCCAAGCCGCTAAAGTAGCTAAAGTAGTAATAAATCCTGTCAGTAAAATGGGTCCCACGGAAAGCCCATCGATTCCCAGTCTCCAGTGAAAATCCAAAATATTTATCCATTTCCAATCTTCTTCCAATTGGATTAAGGGATCGTCCAATTGGAAATGATAACAGAATGCATAGGTCGTTAAAAGGAGTTCTAATAAGCATATACATATAGTATACCATCGAAACACCTTATTCCCCTTATGGGGAAGAAAAAAAATGGAAGAACCCGCGAATATAGGCAAAACAACAAGTATTGTTAACCAAAACCAAGGAAAATGACTCGTGATAAAGACAAGATACGCTTTGACCAGAAAAGCCCGTGCTCGGAATAATATATGTATTTTATCGAGTACGGGCTTTTGTCGGTAAATGAGGAATCAAATGATTCAAGTGGAGTTTTTGTAACGTATCAATTAATAAGATAGACCCATGCTGCGAGTTGTTTCATGCCATAAATAAACACGGACACTCAAAAAGTCTGTCGGGCAAGCGGATTCACATCTCTTACAACCTACACAATCCTCGGTTCTTGGTGCGGAAGCAATTTGTTTAGCTTTACATCCGTCCCAAGGTATCATTTCCAATACATCTGTGGGGCAGGCGCGCACACATTGAGTACACCCTATACATGTATCATAAATTTTTACTGAATGTGACATTAAATCTATAAATTCCCGTTTTGAACATAAAAAATTTTCGATCTGGTATGGTAAAAATAAATGGTAGTAAATTAATTATATGTTTATATTGTAGACACCAGATGAATCAATGATTTATTAATTTTTTTAAGAATCAATATATTTCTAAATTTGTTCATGAAAAAGTGCCAAGATACTTTGATTTCTCTTTCAACAACCACAGTCATACAATACAAGTCGCACATCTGAATTCAAATTGGTCAACAAATAATACAATATTTAATTAATATTAATGGAATTTTAATTCTATTTTAAATTCGAATAAATCTAACAAATTAATATAAATTATTATTTTATTATTATATAATTTATATAATGAAAATCAATGATTACATAATGAATGATTACGACTAATTTAATTATTCAACAAATTTGCTTGATTGATACGAGTTGATTTTTTGTTATGATGGATCGATGAAACAATAGCTAATCCAATAGCAGCTTCAGTCGCTGCAATAGCTATAACAAAAATTGAGAAAATGTCTCCTTTTAATTGGCGACTATCAAATAAATCAGAAAATGTTACGAGATTGATATTAACTGAATTTAGTATAAGCTCAAGACACATAAGTGCTCTAACCATGTTTCGACTTGTGATTAATCCATAGATACCGATAGAAAATAAATAGACACTCAAAAAAAGTACATGTTCGAACATCATTGACTAACTCCTCATCAATTTAGATTCATTTAAATATGAATAACAATTCAACTGATTTCATTGACTAGAATAGAACAAAATATTACAGAACAATAGAAGGTATTGGCAATAGATTTAACTAAAAACCTTAAACCTTTACACCTTTTTTATTTTATTTCAAATTTATAATTCTAAAAATTTTTTAAATCATAAGTATTTATGATTGACGAGCCATAGTAATTGCACCTATTAAAGAAACTAAAAGAATTATAGAAATGAGTTCAAATGGAAGATAAAAATCTGTTGATAAATGAATCCCAATTTGTTGAACATAACTTATTAGGTCCTGTTCTAGAATCTGGTTTGATCTTGTAGTCCAAAGAATTCCGTACCATGACGTATCCGGGATAGTAATAATTAGTGAAAAAAAAATACTTGTACAAACCAGTGAAGTAACCCCATCTCCAAGGGTCCAAAGGTGGGAAACATTGGAATATTCTGAGCCATTTATGAACATTACAGCAAATATGATTAAGACATTTATGGCTCCCACATAAATAAGAAGTTGTGCAGCAGCTATAAAATAAGAATTCGATAGAATATAGAATAAGGATATACAAACAAGAACCAATCCCAACGAAAAGGCAGAATAAATTGGATTGGTAAATAATACTACTCCCAGGCCCCCAAATATAAGAACTGATCCCAGAAATACTACAACAATATTATGTATTGATCCAGGTAAATCCATTATGTATGAAATAAGAAAATAAATAAATAAATCGTAAAGATTTCATGACCTTACTGAATAGTCCAGGAAGTAAAAATTAGCCCATTTTTTTAATTGTCTATGATACCGTTCCTAAATAAAATCTTAATGTAGTAATGCAGTATAGATTGTAATATAGATTAATGTAGATAAAGTTATTGGGCCAACTCAACTTTTTCATTTTAATTTATTCAGAAGATAAAGAAGAGTTGGAATCTTATATTTCCAAATCAAAACGAAAAATATTAAATAAACCCGCTATTCTCAACAATCAATAGTTATCGTTTTACTTTTCGTTACATTGACTAAAAAAAATAAATAAAGAAGCTTGGATCCTTTCTATCAAAATAGAAAAATAAAATCTTACTAATTGGTAATTGTTCTTGAATCAAGATATTTACCTTTGTCTATTTTTATTTGAGTCGAATTCATAACTGTTTGAATTGTGTAGTCTCCAATTACTGACATTGGTAACCGACCTAAAGCGATTTGATTATAATTCAATTCGTGACGATCATAAGTAGAAAGTTCATATTCTTCAGTCATTGATAAACAGTTAGTGGGACAATATTCGACACAGTTACCACAAAATATACAGACACCAAAATCTATACTATAGTTAATCAATATTTTATTTTTAATATCTCCTTCAAATCTCCAATCAACAACAGGTAGATCTATGGGACACACACGAACACATACTTCACAAGCAATACATTTATCAAATTCAAAGTGGATTCGACCACGGAAACGTTCTGATGTGATCGACTTTTCATAAGGATACTGAATAGTTACAGGTAAACGATTTGCATGGGATAAGGTAATTATGAAACTTTGACCAATATACCTTGCGGCTCGTATTGTTTGTTGACCATAATTCATGAACCCAGTCACCATAGGAAACATATTGTAGATATCCACGAATAAGTTGATGTTTCTTTCTCTTGTTTAAGAGAGGTTATGAGTCTAGAATACCATTATCGTATTGTGTTATTTATAGTGAAACAAGTTGGGAAGACGTTGTCAATAATAAATTACCTAGAGAAATAGGTAAAAGAAATTTCCATCCAAGATTTAATAGTTGGTCCATTCTCATCCTGGGTAAAGTCCATCTTGTTGTGATAGATATAAAAAGAAACAAATAAGCTTTAGCTAATGTAATAAAGATACCAATTGTCATTCCAAAGACTCTAGCAATTTGATTTATTCCGAAAAGTTCAGGAACAGATATGTATGGAATAGATAAATTCCACCCACCTAAATAAAGAACTGTTACAAATAATGAAGAAACTAAGAGATTTAGATAAGAAGCAATATAAAATAAACCATATTTGATACCAGAATATTCGGTTTGATAACCTGCTACTAATTCTTCTTCTGCTTCTGGTAAATCAAAAGGTAATCTCTCGCATTCTGCTAGAGAAGAAATTATAAAAACGATAAACCCTATAGGTTGACGCCACATATTCCACCCCCAAAAACCATATTTTGACTGCGCCTCAACTATATCAACTGTACTTGAACTGTTCGATAATCATAGTCGATAATAACATAACTGTTCTCACCGCTATTCCAAAACCGTACATGAGGCCTAAGCTTCATACGGCTCCTCTATGGCCGCGTACAAATAAATGTAAGGACTGGTTCGGTATTATTATAGGTATCTTTGTGGGGTGGGGTAGATAGAATAAAAATACCGTGTAGAGTCCCAAAAATTAGACCAATGGAATTCTGTCTGCTAGAATAACAAAAAAAGGGCGCTTCCGAATTGATCTCATCCCTTATAATTAAATCTTCGGTAATAACTTAATCTTTCAATAAAATACTCGTTATATCAAGAGATAAAAAGAATTAGACATTCTTTACTGAATCATAAAGAATATGAATTTCATATATACATATATATTGGTATAGATGTTAGGAAAAAATAAATAAAGATCTTTTTTATATTCTATTTCTTTTGTTCCTGTTCTTCTTTCTCATAAGAGGTATTCCTGAGAATAAAGGATTAATTCGTTCTTGATAGTTATTTCTTTAATCAGTGACTAGGAGCATACTCTAGATCGGAATCGTGGGGAAGTACTGCTTGATCATTTCTACCAACTTAAAGCCCCTATCATCTTATGATTCGTTTTATGTGGAAATACCTCTTTTTTGATACCTTACATTATCTCTATTACTAATCCTTTGTGTACCTTGGTGTTCCTAACCGTCCACTGATTTTTGATTGATCTCCTGTATGGTAATACATACAAGACAGTAATCCCATACAGTTGATCTTTTGTACCCGCTTCAAGATATGATGACTAATTAAAGAATCTCAATCTTGGGATAAAGAGTTTATACTCCTTAATGTTTACTTCTGCTTTATTCTTGTATATAGGGAATGAGATTTTCTCTTTTTACTACACATTGATAAGCTGTTTTATTTTACTCATATAACTATCTGGTTTAACTCATCGACCTGAATAACTCTGATGAATAAAAAAATAAAAATATCTATATCTATCCAATACATTAATTCCTCTTTCCTTTATTTCATTTTGAGGTCAAAGTTCATGTTCTAACGAATCACACGTAGAGATATTGATAACACACATAGAGTTAATGGTATTTCATAACTAATAGATTGAGCCGCAGCTCGCAAGCCACCTAAAAAAGAGTATTTATTATTCGATACATATCCTGATATAAGAAGCCCAATAGGAGCAATACTTGAAATCGAGATCCATAAAAAAACACCTATACTGAGATCAGCTAAAACAAGTCGATACCCAAAAGGAATTATTAAATAACTTAATACAATTGATATGACTGCTATAGACGGTCCGATACTAAACAAACGAATATCTCCTCTAGATGGTAGGAGGTCCTCTTTAAAAAGTAATTTAGTCCCGTCTGCTAGAGCTTGAAGAATTCCCAACGGGCCGGCATATTCGGGTCCAATACGTTGTTGTATCGCTGCGGATATTTCTCTTTCTAACCATACAATTACTAGCACTCCTATTATGATTCCCAATATAAGGGTCAAAGCAGGGATAAATAGCCATATGAGTCCATAGACTTCTTTTAAGGATTCTGATTTAGAAAAAGAATTGATAGTTTGTGTTTCTGTTGTCCCAATTATCATTTCAACGGTCAACTTCTCCCATAATGATATCTATACTACCTAGTATTGTCATGATATCAGCCAATTTCATTCTTTTAATTAGCTGAGGAAGAATTTGCAAATTGATAAAACCGGGCGGACGAATTTTCCATCTCCAGGGGAAAACACTATTATCTCCTATCAAATAAATTCCTAATTCTCCCTTTGGGGCTTCTACTCTTACATAAAGTTCTTGTTTCGACAATTCAAAATTAGGCGAAGGTTTTTTACTAATGAATCTATATTCAAAATCATTCCATTCGGAATTCTTTGCTCTATCTAAGCGCCGAATTTCTAAATTCTCATAGGGTCCTCCGGGAATTCCTTCTAAAGCCTGTTGAATAATTTTTATGGATTCCCTCATTTCGCCAATTCGTACTAAATAACGAGCTAATGAATCCCCTTCTTTTTGCCATTGGACTTCCCAATCGAATTCATTGTAACATTCATAATGATCAACTTTACGAAGATCCCATTGGATCCCAGAAGCTCGTAACATGGGTCCTGATAAGCCCCAATTTATTGCTTCTTCTACACCAATAATGCCCACTCCTTCAACTCGTTCCAAAAAAATGGGATTCCGCGTAATAAGTTTTTCATATTCAACAACACTCGTTAAAAAATAATCGCAGAAATCTAAACATTTATCTATCCAACCATGAGGTAGATCAGCAGCTATTCCTCCGATGCGGAAATAATTATGCATCATTCGCATACCTGTGGCAGCTTCGAATAGATCATATAGCAATTCTCTCTCTCTGAAAATATAGAAAAAGGGAGTCTGCGCACCGATATCCGCCATAAAAGGCCCAAGCCATAACAAATGCGAAGCTACACGACTCAGCTCTAGCATAATTACTCTGATATAGCTGGCCCTTTGGGGTACTTGAACATTTCCCAATTGTTCTGGTGCATTTACTGTTATTGCTTCGGTGAACATAGTAGCTAAATAATCCCAACGTGTTACATAAGGAAGATATTGTATAATTGTTCGGTTTTCCGCTATTTTTTCCATCCCTCTGTGTAAATAGCCCAATACGGGGTCACAGTCAATAACATCTTCACCGTCGAGAGTTATAATAAGTCTAAGAACACCATGCATCGATGGGTGATGAGGGCCCATATTGACTATCATGAGATCTTTTCTTGTAGCCGGTACAGTCATATCTTTTCTTTCCTAATTCATTATTCCATGAATTTCTCAAAACGAGATTTATAAAAATAAAAACCTAAAAAAAATTTCAAATGAATCCTCAAATTAACGAGTTTTTAGCTCCCGAATATCTAACTGACTAATTAATTTTTTATAACTTACTCTATTTTTCTTTGACAAATAAGCCAACAGCCGTTGACGTTTTCCCAGAATTTTTCGTAGACCTCTTTGAGATAAAAAATCTTTTTTGTGTAATTCCAAATGCGAGGTGAGTCTCCGTATTTTATTGGTGAAACTGAATACTTGAAATTCAACAGACCCTTTGTTTTCTTCTTTTTCGTCTTGCAGAATAACTGAAATAAATGAATTTTTGACCATAAAAAAATTCTTCTATACTTTATTATTATTATTTTTTTTTTTTTAGATTTTACCGATCAGGAAAAATAATAATTATTATTATATTATGTTATGATTATGTCAGTCATTTTAATCTGATATAAACAAAAGTTTAGATTTATTCATACTTTTTTATTCTATCGAAATCCCATTTTTTTTTTTTTTTAACATAAAATGGGATTTCGATAGAATAAAATATAATCATTCACGCAAGAGAGTGATTTTTTTTTTACTTAATAAAGATTCTACTAATTTATTATTCCAAAATCTAAAAATAAATCAATATCAGGTACTAAAATGTAACATAACATATGCATATGTACATCTTTCGCCATCTATCAAATATGTTATGTCAGGTGATATATAGGAAATATAATATTAGTTTATTAACTTATTCTGGATTGGGGATACATATATATCCTTGACATACTAAAACAACTGCTGTTATGGGTATCAAACCAGTAACGATTCATACAAGCTAAATCCTCTAATCGGTAATTAGGCCAAAGAAATAATTTTAATTTAATAAAGTTGTTTGCATCTCTATTAAGATGCTTGTCCTCATTAAAAAATTGTCCACAGTTTATTATTTTGTTTTCGTTGCAAAATTGTGGAGTTTTATCTATATCATTCCAATTCCAGAAATTGAAACAAATTAGAATTCTCAACTCTCTCCGACGTCGATGAGATAGAATATGTTCAGGAACAATAAAATTAGAATTATTATTTTTTTCTTCATTCACAGGCATATCGCTATGTTGTGCAATGGATTTGTCTAAATTATTCTTATCAACATTTCGTTTTTTTATGAATTTTTTATTAGTTTTAACTTTATCTTTACCTTTATCAACTAATGAAATACTTATGGTTTGATAGATAATAAATTGCCCATCCCTTTTTATAGATAAACGAACTGGTTCGATAATTAATATTCCTCTTTTTATCAATTCTGTAAGAACAAGATCCTTTTGAATCAGCATTACATCCAGACACATTTCTCCTCTTTGAATAGAGGATATAGCAATTTGCTTTGCATTTGTCAATCTAAGTAAGAGACAATATACCTTAATATTATTGATCATTCTTTGACTCAAAGAATCATCCCATCTTAATTGAAAAAGGAAATATTTTTTTAGTAATAAATCTAGTTCTGCTTCCTTGATCTTCTTAGATTCTTTTTTATTTCTACGTTTTTTAATGTCTGATCCCGCGTAATTATCTTCAACATCTTTTTTTTCGTTTTGTTTTCCTAGATCATATCCAAGATATTTTGGATATTGTTGTTTGTTTTTTTCTTGGTTAGAATTTTCTAAATCAATATATTCTTTTTGATTAGATAATATGGGAAGGTTTTTTTTTTTTTTTATGTTGATGTTTTCATATTGACTAATCTTTTCATTTTTATGAAAATCTAAAAGAAGAAATTGGATTGGTATAATCCATGGTTTAATTTTATATGTTTCAAAAAGTAGCACAAATTCTGGTAAGAACCAAGATTTTAGTTTTGCTATGGTAGGATTATGATATAACCTTTTTTGATTCATTCCCATCCAATCAAAAAAGTTTTTTTTTTTCTTGTATAAGTTGATTTCTTTATGAAACGAAATATCTTTCTTTTTCATTTTGTTTTTATACTTATTAGTTTGAGTCTTAGTATTTTTATTAATCTTGATACCAATATGTGCATTGGTCCAAGTCTCAATATCAATATTTTTTATAAGACAAAAATGGAGAATTTTACAATCAAAATATTTTCTATCCCGATTTATATTCGTATCAATAGGATATCTTTCCTCTAGATAATCACTAATAGTTGTACTTACCAATAGATAAAATGCGTCAGGTTTCGATGTATTGAAATTATATAGATATGGAATCTCCCGGTTCTCCTTTACTTGTACTGTTGATCCATAAAAATAGGAGTTTTTCTTATCCCCATAATTAATATATTCATAATTCATATATTTATGTGATAAAAGATCATATCTGTAGTGTTTTTTAACCAATTTTTTTTTTTTTTTTGTGAACGAAACCGTTACGAAATAATCTTCTTTTACATAATGACTTAATTGGTCTTTTTTGTTTTCATATGAATTAAATTTCATTGAGTCTTTATTTTTAATCATACGAAGTTGATTGACTCTATTTCGCCATTTTTTCGGGACTAATCGAGACCATTTGATCTGGGAAAAATTGTATTGATAAAAACCCTTTAACCAGTTTTTCCAGTTATTCATTCCAGACTTTTGAATTTTATTATGCCTTGATTTGTAATCAAATAGTCCTCGTGTTATACAATAATCCTTTATTTCATCCCTAAGATAATAATGGGTTTCATGATCTTGAAATATATATTTCAAGTTATACTTGTTAAGTAATTGGGTTTGTGATAATTTGTAAAATACATATGCTTGGGGCAAGCAAGTATAACTATTTAAATTTTTATTACTAATATTAGTATTTGAAACCCACTTTTTTATAGTGGAAATAAAGTTCATTCTATTTGGATTTATTTCATCAATTTTTTCTTGATTTGTTTCATGGTTGTAAGTGTATTTATTGATAATTTTTTTTGTTGATTCAAAAAAAAGTTGTATATTGATTCTGGGAATGTTTATGGTACATAGCAAGATATCCATGTATATTTTTTCAATGAAAAATTTTATAAAAAAATGTGATTTACGTATTAATCGTATATTGTTTCTTTTTAATATCTGCCAACTAGATTTCTGTGATTCTGATCCTTTTCTTTTATCATCATAGGTTAAAACTGTTTTTTTATTGTCTTTTGTGATTTGTTCTATTTGATTCTTGGTTGTGATTATCCTATCATAAAGATCTTTCATTTTTTTTTCTATGAGTGAATAATTTGTCCAATTCATAGATCGAATTGGTATGGTCCATTCATGGTTAATTTTATTATTTATTTTTGAATCTTTTCCATTTTTATTTGGTTTATATACTTTCACCTTCTTCAATTCAAATGAAAAAATCGGATTTACTTTTTCAAGTTCTTTCATTATTCGCTTTATAACAAGAACCGTTTTGATGACCCATCCTTTTTTTTCTTTTGAAATTTGTAGAGACCATTTTCCTCTTTCCTTTAAGACCCTTAGAACGAGAAAAAATTGTTTTTTTAGCTTTCTAATTTTTCTTTCGAGTTCTTTAAAAATGGGTTCAAAAAAAGAAAGTCGTTTTCGGGGAGAACCAAAGGGAAGTTCCGCTTCCATTCCCCATACTGTTAAAAAAGAAAAATTGTCTTTTTTTACTTGTTTTTTCATTGAATCCATATAATGAGATCGTACCTTAGATCTTTGTCTTCGCCAAGGTTTCAGACAAAAAGGAAATAAAATCTTTATCTGAATTCCGTCTGTTAACCAATCTTTTGGAAATTCTGTTTCTGATAATTGAACACCATTATAGGTGCACTTAATGTGCATTTCTCGATTCCATTCCTTCAAATCCTCGTACCATTCAGGAAATTGGAATAATAACATACGGCCCATATTTTTAGCTATTATCAATGAAGGTAATACAATATATTTTCTAAGAAAAGATTGTGTTACTAACATCAAACCTCTTATTGCTTGAGCAAATAGAATGCTATCCCAAGTTTCTGCTATTGTTATTCGATCATTTTCCTCTTTTTTTTCCTGTT